TCAAAAATTTGGAGCGTGAAGTGCAATTAGATCCACTTTTTGGGGGGGATTCGAATTACTATTATCAATTAGAAGATTTTATGGTTGGCTTAGTTGGACTACTACATTGAAGTATCCAGGCTCCGTTTAAAAAAACCAAGTGGTATCTATTTTATATCATAAAGGATTCCTTTTTTTAAAGAAATCTCTTTTTTGTAAGTAGAAGTTATTTCAAACTCTTCTGTTAATCAATCAATTGAGTAATATACATGAAGCCTTCAACTTTTTTACGGAATGCGTGAATTGAAAAAAAAAGAAGGGATAACTAAAAGAAGTGGTAATGGGAGCATTTGTACTATATGTGCAAATAAAAATAGGGCGGATCTTTACCCGGAGTAGAGCATAAACCTAAAAAGATTAAAGGGGCCCATTTAAGAACAAGAAAATGACATCGTGATTTGGATTGAATCTCGATGAAAGAATCCATCAATGAAAAGTTAGTTGGATAAGTTTAATGAATTCTTTTTTATATTCTAGTTAATAGTTAAGTTATAAGGAAAGGAAGACAAACTCGTGTTTAGTGAAAAATCAAGGAAATCATTATAAGTTAGAAGGAACTTGCTATGAAAAAAGAAAAAGTATAGGAATCTACACATTGATTCTTTTGTTTTTTTTGAACCGTATGCGTCAAAAGGCGCCTGTACGGTTCCGGGGGGATACAATTTGACCCTAATCAACCGACTTTATCGAGAAAGATTACTTTTTTTAGGTCAAGAGGTTGATAGCGAGATCTCAAATCAACTTATTGGTCTTATGATATATCTCAGTATGGAGAATGATACCCAAGATCTGTATTTGTTTATAAACTCTCCTGGCGGATGGGTAATACCGGGGGTGGCTCTTTATGATACTATGCAATTTGTACAACCAGATGTACAGACAATATGCATGGGATCAGCCGCTTCAATGGGATCTTTTATCCTGGTCGGAGGAGAAATTACCAAACGTCTAGCATTCCCTCACGCTTGGCGCCAATGAGGCTTTTATTTGAGAGAAAAAAGAAGACTATGCCTTCGCCATATGAAATATGAATATTTAAGTAATAATAGCATGGCACTTTGAATTCGATATAAGAAATTTTGTTTTCAAAACATTAGATTATGTATCGAGAGAGTAATATGAGAAAAAGGTATTTCCTATTTTATTATCGGAAGTCCAGTTCAGCGTCACAAACTTTTTTCACACCATAGGTCTCTTAACAATATTTATAGTATAGAGCGAAAAAAAAAACAAGATTCTTTTTTCCTTAGTTTATTTGATCAAACAAAAAAGCAACCTTGGGATTGCTGAATGACAGACAAATCACAGACAAAAAAATATAATAAATATAGAAAGCAACGGAGCCATCATAGTATTTTTGAATTCCTCCGAAAAGAAGGGTGGTAAGTTGATCATTTACCGATCGGGGTCTGATCGATCCTATTTTTTTGAAGGTAAGGGTCAATTTTATTGTAGAGCCGTATGCAATGCATAATGCCCGTACGGTTGTTCGATTCTATCTTTTTTCTTGTTATTCTTTTATCTTTCTTTTATCTTCCCCTCATCATGCGAAATAGAGAAACCTTTTTTATCTTATATCATCAGGGTAATGATCCATCAACCCGCTGGTTCTTTTTCTGAAGTAGCAACGGGAGAATTCATCCTGGAAGTGGGAGAACTGCTGAAACTACGTGAAACCCTGACAAGGGTTTATGTACAAAGAACGGGGAAACCCTTCTGGGTTGTATCCGAAGACATGGAAAGAGATATTTTTATGTCAGCAACAGAGGCCCAAGCTTATGGAATTGTTGATCTTGTAGCGGTTGAATGACAATAAATAGCCTGAATTTCGCGTCAATTCGTGATTTAAAATGAACCCTGCCGCGTTTAATATTCTATGACTTTTTTTATTTACTATCTATTGATTGATGATTCTATTGATCTATCGATTCTATTCTATTGAATAAAAATCATTCATAATCATACGGTTAGGATCGATCTAAACCAGCCCATTATGTATATGATTCAACATGCCAACGATTAAACAACTTATTAGAAATACAAGACAGCCAATCAGAAATGTCACAAAATCCCCCGCGCTTCGGGGATGCCCTCAGCGTCGAGGAACATGTACTAGGGTGTATGTGCGACTCGTTCAGATCATAAACTAGAACAAAGGAAAGAGAACAATGTTCGAATATCAATGATCAAATAGGATAGAACGGAAAAACAAACTACATTTACTATCTAAAAAAAAGAAAATGGGGTCATATCCCTTTTATTGTGTATGAAATTTATGGTTTCTATTGGTGTAAAACCACTCACCTCAATTCAAGATGAGAAGTAATTCTCCATTGGTAGCAAATGGTTATCCATTAAGCGGAGGAAATCTTAGTACCCCTCTTGCAAGAACGGACTAACAGGGTCAGCTACCCAGCCAACTTTCATAATTAAATACCGTTACTGTATAGGTAGAGCTCGTTGTGAAAGACCTATTACTGGATAATTCATGGGTAGAGCCGAAGAATGTGAACTATACAAGTTAGCAATAACATTGATTAAATGAAGTAAGGGCTCCGGTGTATAGAGAAGACCTCACCGTTTAAGAAGTAACCATAGAAACGATGGAATCCACTATTTAGTTATCATTGCTATTTTTTTACCTAGTATAGTACAATTTCGTATTTCGAGGTGAAATGCCTATAAAAAAATAAAAAATCGTGGTTGGGAAGGTTATAGTAGCGAAAGCCATTGGAATTTTTAGTTTATACATTGGAAAAATCCGTTTTGTTATTAATATACTAGGAAAGGGGCAAAAGAATAACTGAAAGAAAGGAAATCTATTAGTTATTCGTTAAAGTTTCATTTATTCAATGACCAGAATTAGACGGGGATATATCGCTCGGAGACGTAGAACAAAAATTCGTTTATTTGCATCAAGCTTTCGAGGGGCTCATTCAAGACTTACTCGAACTATTACTCAACAAAAAATAAGAGCTTTGGTTTCGGCTCATCGGGATAGGGATAGGCAAAAAATAAACTTTCGTCGTTTGTGGATCACTCGAATAAATGCAGCAATTCGTGAAAGGGGGGTATGCTATAGTTATAGTAGATTAATAAATGATCTGTACAAGAGACAGTTGCTTCTTAATCGTAAAATACTTGCACAAATAGCTATATCAAACAGGAATTGTCTTTATATGATTTCCAATGAGATCATAAAAGAAGTAGGTTGGAAAGAATCCACCGGTTAAACGGAGTTGCCCGGAGAATGAACTCCGGGAAGATCGAATAAAAATGAATAGAATTAGAATATGATAAAATATCAGAAAGTAGTCAAAATAAATATGAATCAACACGTTCAATAAAAAATTTTATTCTTCCCAGATTATTCTTTTTTTTCTTACGACACGAGACTTCAATCCGGATTCTTGGATTTTTCCAACAAAAAATAAATCCGCGTTTGAGTTCGGATGGGCATTTGAATTCAAGTGAAGAAAGAGTAAACCTATCTTTTTCTGGCTCTAAGACTGGGAGTTCTGGTGGTCGACTCGGTTCTTTCAAATTGTTTCTCATTATTAAGAAAAGGTAACAAAGATAAAATACGAGCTTGTTTTATAGCAATAGTAATTAATCGTTGTTGTTTCAAGGTCAATCTATTCACTCGTCTAGATAATATTTTTCCCTGTTCACTAATAAATCGACTAATTAAACTCATGTTTTTATAATCAATTCGATCCCCCGATTGGATCGGGGGCAAACGCCTACGAAAAGATCGCTTGGATTTAAGAAAAGTTCGCTTAGATTTTTCCATGGTTTGGTTAGTTTATTTCTTATCCCTAAAATCCTATTTCAGCCGTATCTTTTATTAGAATAAATAAATAGGATTTGGTTTGTTTATAATTATCTTTAACTATGTTAAATATGTTATATATATAATGTCATTTTTGCCCTTTCCTTGTAAGAAAGATAAGGGCGCCGGTGCTCGGTTCGTTCGATCTATTTCTTTATCTCCCCATGAATCGTATGTTTGTTACAATATGGACAGAATTTTAGCAACTCCAATCGATTAGGCGTATTGTGCCGGTTCTTTTGAGTAATATATCTGGAAATCCCCGTTGATTCCTTATTAACACCGTTTCGAACACAAGCGGTACATTCCAAAAGAACCGGTATTCGCACATCTTTACCCTTAGCCATGAACCTCCTTTGGATTTTTCATTTACTCAACTCTTCCTTTTTCAATTCGAAACGAAAAAGAAGAAAGGAAGGAAAAAATTTGTAACTAGCTATCCTCTTATGCAAGATTTCATTACAATCAATATAGGAAATACGATAGAAAGATTTCTAAACTATATTTCAACAGTACAGTATTTCATATAATTATCGTCTAGAATACGCTTTCCCTAGAACCAGAGTTTGTATTCGACTTCCATAGAAATTTAATACATAGAAATTCATATTAATTTAATTCCAACCTGAACCCGACTCTCACAGCTGTTGAATGTAATATTCTTTCTCTTTCCTCCCTTTTTCTAGGGAAAAAAGAGAAAAGAAGGGGCTTTATTTAATTGTATCTCTAATCTTCTTTATTCCTTCCCACGTCAATAACTAGAATGAAAAAAAGGGGAACGTCAACGCATCCGGGAAAAAACGATTAATCTCTATCAATAAACCTGCCAAAGAACCGAACCATAGAGTACTTAGTACCGGTGCCACGGAAAGATATGTTTTTAGATCTCGCATTGAAAAACCTCCTTTTATAGTAATACATATACATACATAAGATAATACATATTGAAATGTACAATCATCCAGTAAATAAGATTTACTTTTTGTTAAATACAGAAAAAACGTCCTTTTCTTCCCCACTATTCCCCAAAAAGACTAGTTTATTTTTCCTAGGGGTTCCAGAAGTATTTTACTATTATTATATGTTAAATGAGACCAAAAAGGCGAAATGGACATAAAAATTCTAGATT